GAACCGTATGCATCAAAAGGTGCATGTACGGTTCTTAAGGTATACAATGTTATCCTAATCAACCGACTTTATCGAGAAAGATTACTTTTTTTAGGCCAAGAGGTTGATAGCGAGATCTCAAATCAACTTATCGGTCTTATGGTATATCTCAGTATAGAGGATGATACCAAAGATCTGTATTTATTTATAAACTCTCCCGGCGGATGGGTAATACCCGGAGTAGCTATTTATGATACTATGCAATTTGTGCGACCTGATGTACAGACAATATGCATGGGATTAGGCGCCTCAATGGGATCCTTTATTCTAGTCGGTGGAGAAATTACCAAACGTCTAGCATTCCCTCACGCTTGGCGCCACTGCTTTTTTTAGTTAAATTGGAGACAAAAAATAAAACAAAACTATGCCTTCGCCATATAAAATATGAATATTAAGTAATAATAGCATGGCACTTTGAATTCGATATGAGACCTTTTTTATTCTTTTGTTTTTTTCTAAATCCTTAAGATTATGTATCGAAACAGTAGTATGAGATAAAAGGCATTTCCTATTTTATTTGATCTATCGAGGGCCCCCTCTTTCAGCGTCACAAACTTTTTTGTTTTCACAACAGAAGACTCTTAACAATATTTCGGTTATGAAAGAATATTCAAATAAATAAAATTTATTTATTTGAATTACAAAAAAAAAAAAAAAGAAACTTTGGGATTGCTGAATAAAAGACGACAAATAATAAAGCAACGGAGCCATCATAGTATTTAAAAATGACTTCAAAATAAAAGGAAGGGTGGTTATTGGATCATTTACTCCTCTAGGTCTGATAGATCCGATATTTTCTATTCCTTTGATGGAAGGTGAAAATGAATTCCATTGTGAAGCCGTATGCAATGCACAAAAGATGCCTGTACGGTTGTTTCAATTTATTTATTGTTTTTCTATTTAACTCATCATGTGAGATAGAGAAACCGTTTATTAAATCATCAGGGTAATGATCCATCAACCTGCTAGTTCTTTTTATGAGGCACAAACGGGAGAATTTATCTTGGAAGCGGAAGAACTACTGAAGTTGCGGGAAAGCATCACAAGAGTTTATGTACAAAGAACAGGCAAACCCTTATGGGTTATATCCGAAGACATGGAAAGGGATGTTTTTATGTCAGCAACAGAAGCCCAAGCTCATGGAATTGTTGATCTTGTAGCCGTTGAATAAAAAAGAGAAAGAAGGTATTTTTGAAAATCCGCAATTTGATATTTTATCTTCTTACTGGGTTTAATAGAAAATAGAACTAATTCATAATCATCCGGTTAGGATCGATCTAAACCAATTCATTATGTATATGATTCAACATGCCAACTATTAAACAACTTATTAGAAACACAAGACAGCCAATCAAAAATGTCACCAAATCGTCCGCCCTTGGGGGATGTCCTCAGCGTCGAGGAACATGTACTAGGGTGTATGTGCGACTCGTTCAGATCATAGACTGGCACAAAAGAAGGGAAAGTATTTTTACAGTATCAGTGATCAATACCAGTGAATGAATAGGATAGAATGGAAGAGCTACATTCACTATCTACAAAAAAAAGATTTCTCGTACACTTTATTGTGTATCAAATTTATGGTTTATATTGGTGCAAATCCAATCACCCCCGTTTTCAATTTAAGATGAGAAAGAATTCCCCATTGGTAATAAATGCTTATCCATTACGCGGAGGAAATCCTATTTAACAGAAGGATTCTATTCTACCCTTCTTCTTGCAAAAACGGACTAAGAGGGTTAGCTACCCGGCGAATCTTCATAATTAAATACCGTTACTGCATAGGTAAATCTCATTGTGAAAGAACGATAATTCGTGGGTAGAGCCAAAGAACGTGAACTGTACAAGTTCACAATAGAAAAGAACGAGCTCCGGTGTATAGAGAGGACCTCACCGTTTAACAACTAACCATAGAAACGATGGAAACCACTATTTCTTTATCCATTTTTTTTGTTATTTACGTTTACTATGTTTTTTTGATACTTAGTATCACAATATCAATACAATTTTTTATTATGAGATGAAATGTCTCTCCAAAAAAGAAAAAAAAAAATAGTGGCCGGGAAGGTTATAGTAGCAAAAGCCATTGGAATTTTTTTTTATACATTGGAAAAATCCGTTTTGTTATTAATAGACTAGGAAAGGAATAACTGAAAGAAAAGAAATCAATTAGTTATTCATCAAAGTTTTTTTTATTCAATGACCAGAATTAAACGAGGATATATAACTCGGAGACGTAGAACAAAAATTCGTTTATTTGCATCAAGTTTTCGAGGGGCTCATTCAAGACTTACTCGAACTATTACTCAACAGAAAATAAGAGCTTTGGTTTCATCCTATCGGGATAGAGTTAGGAAAAAAGGGGATTTTCGCCATTTATGGATCGCTCGAATAAATGCAGCAGTTCGAGACAGTAAAATATACTATAATTATAGTGGATTAATGAACAATCTGTACAAGAAGCAGTTGCTTCTTAATCGTAAAATACTTGCACAAATCGCTATATTAAATAGGAATTGTCTTTATATGATTTCAAATGAGATTAGAAAATAAGAAGAGTGGAAAGAATCCATCGGAATAGTTTAAATGGAGTTCCCTGCAGAATGAACGCCGGGAAGGTAGAGTAGAAATTAGTATCATAAATATCATCAAATTGTCAAAATAAACAAAGATGCTCAATAAAAAAAAAGATTGATTCTGCTTCCCTCATTCTTTTTTTTATTCTTACAACACGAAAATAAAATCTAGGTTCTCGGATTTTTTGAACAAAGTATCACAATCCTACTTTGAGCATTTAGATTTTCATTTTTATTCACTTGAAAAGTAAGCTTATTTATTTCTAGTTCTAAGACCAACAGTTCTAGCGATTGCCTCGCTTCTTTCAAATTGTTTTTCATTATTAAGAAAAGGTAACAAAGATAAAATACGAGCTTGTTTTATAGCAATAGTAATTAATCGTTGCTGTTTTAAAGTCAATCTATTTACTCGTCTAGATAATATTTTTCCTTGTTCACTAATAAATCGACTAATTAAACTTATGTTTCTATAATCAATTCGATCCCCCGACGGAATCGGGGGCAAACGCCTACGAAAAGATCGTTTGGATTTAAGAAGGAGTCGCTTTGATTTATCCATGGTTTGTTTATTCCTTATCCCTAAAATCCTATTTCAATCGGATCAAAAAAAAACCGATTTAGAATTAAGAAATAGGATTTCTTTTTTTTTTTTTAATAGAAAATCTATTTTCTATATGTCATTTTTCATTTTCCTTGGAATGGAAGGGTTACACACAGACGGATCTATTTTTTTATCTCCCCATGAATCGTATGTTTGTAACAACAGGGACAGAATTTTCTCAATTCCAATCGACTAGGTGTATTGTGTCGATTCTTTTGAGTAATATATCTGGAAATCCCCATTGATTCTTTATTAGAAATGTTTCGAACACAACTAGTACATTCCAAAATAACCGTTACTCGGGCATCTTTACCCTTGGCCATGAACCTCCTTTGTATTTTTGATTTACGCTACTATTTCATTTTCAGATCCAAAAAAAATGACGAAAAGAAAAAACGAACGAAAAAAGCAGAAGTTGCTAAAATGATGCAAGGTTTCGTTGCAATCATATTATAGTAATAATAAGTAATACAAGGATTTCCAAATTTAGAATCGCAGTACAGTATTTCATTTTTCATTTCAGTATCTTGTATTCTATTGGTGTGCTAGCCATCCAATTTTGATTTCTGTTATTACTCGTTTATTAATTTAATTGGAACCTAGGCCCAAGTCCGAGTTTGACGGAGGTTGAATCCGCTTTTATTCTTTCTCTTTTCTTTTTCTAACTTATTTTGTATTCTAATAACAAAAAAAAGAGAAGGGGAGAGGATTAGTCACAGATATTTGATTGTAGCGCTAATCTTCTTCACCCCTTCCCGGGTTAAGAACTAGAATGGGTTAATCACTAGAATGAAAAAAAGGGGAATATCAACGCATCTGGGAATAAACGATTGATCTCTATCAATAGACCCGCTAAAGATCCGAACCAGAGAGTACTTACTACTGGTGCCACGGAGAGATATGTTTTTAGATCTCTCATTTTAAAAACTCCTTCTTTATTCTTTCTTTATAGTAATTTGTACTACATAATGGTAATACATATATGATCAGATGTCTATAGAGTTCCGCTTATATTGTGCACGAACTCTCTAATTGAAATTGAAATCTACAACAATTCGGTAGATATTCTTTTTTTTCTAAAAAAAGAATATGTCCCTATCTAAAAATATTTATTTTTTTACGGCAGGTTTCATAGTTATTTCATGCGTATATAATTCTTTTTATTATTATATGGTATGTATGTTATATGATATGAAACAAAAAAGAAGAAATGGCAATATAATTTGTTTATATCAAATTAGGAAATAAATCAAAATGTTGGAAAACAAGACAGGGATTATCTACAATGACACTGTAGACCAATTGAAAGGGATGTAGCGCAGTTTGGTAGCGCGTTTGTTTTGGGTACAAAATGTCACGGGTTCAAATCCTGTCATCCCTACCTATTCCTTTTTCTTCTGAACAGTAAAAAGGAATCAATTGAGATCGATTACAATTGAACATACCTAATTAATCTTTTCTTTCATTTTATCATATTCTATATGATAGTATATACATGGAAGCTATATTAGGATTACTTTTATTTTATTGAAAATAACGCGCTCTTAGTTCAGTTTGGTAGAACGTGGGTCTCCAAAACCCGATGTCGTAGGTTCAAATCCTACAGAGCGTGATTGCATTCTTGTTATTGGTAGGTCAAAATTGTACTGAAATAATTGAACAGCAATCTGAATTTGACCCCCTATGAGTTCAAGCAAGTAGGAGGTCAAGCAAAAAAATAGATGTTAATTAATCAAAGGTCCAACTGGTCACCACGTCTGTATTGTAAATATGCAGTTACAAAT